AAGAAAAGTTTTCGTTTTTTTGTTTTCAGAGAGAAAAAAGTAAGGATAAATACCAATTCCTATTAATGGAAAAAAAGAAAGATTGAAAGAAAGAATTCTCGTGGTCCTGAATCTAAATAAAAAAAATTGGAGTTGGGAATTTTAAATAACGTATATCCATAGAACATCTATCGTAACATAGATAATAAATAAATAGGAGTCAATATTATTCCAATAGCTATTACTAAACAAGTCATTTTGGCCTAGTACTAGTAAGGAATCCTAAAAATATCACTAATTCTGCAATAAAAGCACTGATTCCTGGTAATGCAAGATAAGCCATAGAGAAATTACTGAACATAATAAATGTTTTTGGTTTTTATATAGATATTCCTCCCATTTATTAAAGATAAACAAGACGCATTCTATCACAACTAACTGATTCCCAAGTATAGCATCAATAAATCGATGATAAAGCATTTTTAAAATAGGCCCATTGAGTCCCATGTTGGTTATAGAATCAATTCCTATAATTATAAAACCATATGAAATAAAGAAGAATATGCTATTATCTTTTTTAAATTTTGTTGACCAAAAAAAGTGAAAGCTACATAATTAATTTGTATCATTCCTATTATTACTATTACCGGGCAAAAAGAAAATATAGAATGGGCGTGAGGTAATAATTCCATATTGATCCAAATCAATCCACATGCTCCCTTTTTTCAAAAAATACCAGCTAATATATGTGCTGTATTGTGCTTCTCCATTAGTATCTGATAACCGCGTATGTAGGGGTATATCCATGAATTTGAAAGTATATGCAATAAGGAAACCAGAGTAAAATATTATTTCTAATGCAATAGGATATGATTAATGAATTAATCTTTCAAAATGGAATCTTAGTTTATTTGAACCATATAAACCAATACTTATAATTCCTATTAACACAAGGAAATAAAGCCTCCTGCAGTGTATAAAATAAACTTAGTAACTGAATAAAGACGTTTCTTCTCCCCCCCCACACATTGATAAAAGTTAAGTAAACAGGAATTCATTCTAACTTTTACATTATCAAACAAAAGTAAAAGGTCTTGAGAAGAAAATAATTCTATTTGACCGCTATACATTGCTAGCATCAGACAATAGAAGAACTGGTAACTTCAAGTAACTGGCCCAGCAGCTAAACTAACTAAAGTAGTAATAAAAAAATCCTATCAGTAAAATAGGTTCTATGGAAAGTCCATCAATTCCTAATCTCCAGTGGAAATAAAATATATTTATCCATTTTCAATATTCCTTCAATTGGATTAATGTATTATCAAATTGAAAATGATAGGAGAATACATAACATAAGCTATTACAAGGGATTATAACAAACATATACATAGAATATAGCATCGATATATCTGAATTCCCTTTATGAGGAAAAAAAGTCATGATAAAGGCGCAATATGTTTTGACGAGAAAAACCCGTACTCAAAATAATAGATTTCATGAAATATGAGCTTTTTTGGTAAATTAGGAATCAAATGAATGATTAAAGTGAAACTTTTTTTTGTAACGTATCAATAAGCTAGAGCCATGCTACGAGTTGTTTCAGATCCTAAATAAACACGGATACTCAAAAAATCTGTTGGACAGGCAGATTCGCACCTTTTACAACCTACACAATCTTCGGTTCTTGGTGCGGAAGCAATTTGTTTGGCTTTACATCCACCCCAAGATATCATTTCCAATACATCTGTAGGACAAGCTCGAACACATTGAGTACACCCTATGCAGGTATTATAAATTTTTACTGAATGTGACATTGAATCTATAAATTATAGTTTTGAATATAAACAATTTTCGATCTGGTCAAAATAACTAAATGAATCCATTATATTCGAAATACCAGATGAAGCAGTGATTTATCAAAAATTGAACAATCAATATAATAGAATCTGTTTAAAAAAAAAAAAAAGACCAAAAGACTTTCAATTTGATCTCAACAATGGAATTGTAGATAGTAATATGAATTTATTCACCAAATGACTATAATTAGTTAATATATTAATATAATATATTCAATTCCAAATTTCAATAAATAATGATACATAATGAATTATAAAAAAAATAAAATAACAAATTGGAAATCCTTTTTTTATCTTTTTTTTTATCCACAAAAAGAAAATTTGGTTTGGTTTGGATATATTGTTTATATTATTTTATTTGATTTGTAAATATTTGAAGTTTTTTTTTTTATTTTTTTCAAAAGATAATATTTGTTTATTTTATTTTGATATATTTCTTTATTTCCCTATGAGTTCTATGCTTGTTACAAATTTTCTCTATTCTAAATCGTTAAATTGACTCTCATCCTGGCAATCTGCCTCAAACTCATCTTCCTCATCTCGCACAAGCTTCTCCAAAGATTGGCGTTTCTGCTCTATCTCTATGCTATTTTTTTCCTTCCTATGCATAAAATAACTGTAAAAAAAAAAAGTCATTAAAGAAATGAGCAAAAAACTGCAATATACACTTGTAGGAGTCAAACGGATGTTTTGATATCTTAACTTCGTTTTCAAAAAATCTTTCATTAGCGAAAATAGACCTACCATTTGGTTTTCGTCCGTCGTCATATTTGTGACCTCCTATTTTGTATGAAAATTGGTTTTATAAAGACTTTTCATATCATATTCAAATGAGAGGCCCTCCCTTGATTGATTATACCCTCTCTTGATATACGTCAACGAAAATAAGGCCAGACCAGATAATAGTGTGTCTTAATTAACTGAATTTATGAAGTATCTTTCTATTTGATTGATATTTTTCTATAAAGTCCAGTGATGCAAAAAATGCGGTTCCTATTCAAAGAAAAAAATGCAATGATTTTTGGAAAGAAATCCATTGAAGCTATGAGTTTTCAGGCTCATTACTTCAATGAATACTAAATTACTTGAATGAATACTAATGGGATTTTCATGTCTAATTCGAACTTTTTTTTTCATAAGTCTGAATATGCATCACAATCGTTAGATTTGCAAACTTTGGAAATAGCACACTTCAAGAAATCTCATTTTCTTTGAAAAATGAACGGGTTAGTGTGAGCTTAATCCATGCCGAAGGGGAATGGATTCCGTGAAAGATAGAATGAGTAATATAGAAAACTATTGATTTTCATCGTTATTCTTACCCTCATTATCATACTGATAATCCCCCTCAAACTCATCGTTCTCAGGATGAGAATCCCCTTCTTTTCCATACTTAGCATCACCCTCGTTCTCATTCGCACTCACATCCTTATTCTCAACGTCATTCTCATGTTTTGGTGAAAATACAGCTACAATTGTTGAAAAGAAATCTATAATTGGTGAAAAGAAAGCTAAAATTTTGCAAAAGAAATCTAGAATTGATGAAAATACACCTACAATTGGTGAAAATACATCTACAATTGGTGAAAATACAGCTACCATTTGGTTTTCGTCCGTGATCATATTTTGGATCTCCTATTAAGACTCAAAAAAAGAATGCAGTTCAAATCCTAGATGTAAAAATATAAGAAGGTAAGAAAGATAGACCCTACCTCTCCATCGGTAAGTGTTACTGATACAGTCAATCAAAAAATCATAAAGAAATGTCAAAAGATTCAATAGACAACATTCTATACATTATATCTATAAAGATTGGATTTGTCAATAGAAAATTGCTATTTGGATATGGAAATAGATATTAGTCCATATCTAATGTCAATTCAACTTCAAGGCCCCATTTGGATCTTATCTTATTTTTTCCATATTTTTGCAAAGATAGAAATCCAAAATTGGATTCAATTATTACTACGATAAAATTCTAATTTGGAAATTCATAATTCCAAATTTGGAAAGGTGCTACTAAATCTTATCAGCGTCCATGAATGAGAAATCATAGATCGAACTGCCGAAAAAAAAAAAAAAGATAAATGATCCAATTTGTCTACATATGAAATAATATCTCCACAAAAAGAAAATTCGGTTTGGCTTGGATATATTGTTTGTATTATTTTATTTGTAAATATTGGCATTTTTTTTTTGTTTCGATTCTTTGAAAAAGATGATATTTGTTTGCTTTAATCTATTAGTACAATTGAACCATTTAGCACCTACTTAGATCACTTACCAATATCCCCTAAATAGATATCGAAACGAATCGAAATACCGCTTGCATAATGGTTTCAAGAAGTTGTCGGCAAAAACCCAACACATTATAAAGAAAACATAGCCCGGAATTGCCCAATTTCGATAATACATAATAGGTATACGAAATACTTTTTCCAGGATTTCCTCCATCAAAAAATAGCCTATGAACGCAGCTAAAAAAATCAAAAAGTAAAAAACTGGATATTTTTGAATTGGTATCCAAATGCTCAAAACGAATTTGGGGATTTTAATCAAAATAAATAGAGTAACAGGAAAAAGAAAAAGAGTGTTAATGATACGAAAAGGATATTTAATTTGGAGAAAGAATTGGATCATTTAGCCAAGCACCTACTTAGCTCACTTATCTATCGAATGAGTCCATTTAGAAAGAAATGTCAAGAGATTCAATACACAACACTATATCTATTATATCTATACAGATGTAATTTGTCAATATAAAGTCAAGTTTTGATTTTGATATGGAAATAGATATTAGTCCATTTAGAAAGAAATGTCAAGATATTCAATACATAACACTATATCT